TGCGTGGTGAGTCCTTGAATCTAGAAAGAATACAGAAATAGAATGAAAATCCATTGTGAATTCAAATGAAGAAATAAAAAAATAAATAATAAAAAAATAGTATTTCCCGATATCTGGATTGGCCAAATTCGAAACAAGTATCTCCTTTCGATGAATGCTCGAAAGAATTACTTCAAGTAATGGGTATTATTCAGATTTTGAGATGAAAAAGCCCTTTTCTGTCAGTCTATCAAAATAAATATCCAATATTTCGAAAAAATTTCACTGACTACCCATAATTCAGGAATAAATGAATTGAGGGAATTTTCTTTGGATAGTTATCCTTCTAATAGATCCAATTGATTGGTTATTAAGAAGAAGAATAAGGATAAAAAGAAAAGTTGATTGACAAAAACAAGGTTTTAATTTTATGGTTCTTCCATATACCTTTGTTTGATTTCGCTCAAATGAAGGTTCTGAAGAAAGTGAAGTTATGTTATAGAAAAAGAGGATTCTTCAACCTTTTCTCTCCTGTTGAGAAAGCAGGTATTCTTGAGTTCATTTCTCAAAAAATTTCAATTGGGACACGCAAGAAATAGGCTAATTCCGCAGCCTTTTGTTCAATTTCTCGTGGAGTCAAATTCTCATCAGTACGAGTCAAGGGAATGGCCCCTTGGCCTCGGATTTCCATATAAAGAATACGACGAGCATAAATACCCTCTTTCACTTCTATTCGGACGGACTGAATATCTTTTATAAGAAATTGGAGGAAGATACGACGATTTTTTCCCGGAAATCCCCACCGAAAAATACACACTATTCCTTCTTTTCTATCGAATCGATCATAACCACTACCTACATTCCACGAAATTGTGCACCACAAATAGGCACTAATAAAGAGACCCGCGATCCCATAGAAAGACATTACCAGCCCTTGTGGAAAAAAAACAATTTGTTGATATGGAAATAAAGATATTAAGTTTCTACCAAAATAACTGGAAGTTCCAACCAATAAGAATCCAGATGATCCTAAAAAAAGGATAAAGGCCCAGCAAAAATTACTTATTTTTCGAGACCCCTTTATAAGTTCTATCCATATATGTTTTGATCGCCAACTCATACTTGATTTGATTGCATTTTATTGGAATTTAGAGAATAGCCTGCATTAATTTGACTTTCCTCCTTTTTTGTTTCCGAAATAACTCTCATCAACTAGCACTATTTTGATGTGAACCTTTAGAAGTAATTCATCAAATTGGTTAGATCTAAAAAAAGAGCATCCCTTTCATATGATCATATGATATGATCCCACTAGAAATATTGACATACACACGGATACATCGACTTTCCATTTCAGACATCCGCCAATCCGGATTTGATTCTATTTGAAAATAGCTCGGTTTACCCATATATCATTTTCTCTATGCATAAGAACTCTTTCATTTATGGTCGGCAGAAATAGAGGGTTATACGATATTCCACGAAATGGGTATTTGTGTTATGATACAAGTCTAAGTTTTGAAAAAAAATCGATGAGATTTGTTACTATCGGATCTAAACAATTTCTTTTTTTTCAATATGAAGAGATAAAGAAGCCATTGCAATTGCCGGAAGTAATAGGCCTATTAAAGGCACAAAAATAGAGGGAAAGTTGAAAGTTATCATAGAATGAATACCTTGATTTACTATTTGTACCTGTTATTATTATATTGTTATAAAAATATCTTGTAATAATTCTAATTAAGAATTAGAAATTCTTAATTTATTTAATTCTTATTAATCCCTATCATAAATAATTACTATCTAATAACATAAAATCGAATTAATTCACTTCTAATTATATTCGAATTATGAATTTCGAATTCGAATTGATATGGATATAGATCGAAGTCTCTATCTAAGGGAATATATATAATAAGTGAAAGGAATATAGAACTAAATAAATGGGCTTATTCATCTTTCAACATGAAAAATATATATATCATAATCGCTTTTATTATTCTGCCGCTTTTCTTTTTGTTTTATTCTTGTCCTTTAATATAATTTAATAAGGAAAAATTTTTACAAATTACGAAAAGATTTTGTAGAATCCCATCCAAGAGGAATTTTTAGTCAAAAGGGGATTCTCGAAAGATATAAAAAGAAAAAAGTTGATATCTTTTATCTAAATTTTATATTATATTAATTATTATATGTTTGTATTATTAATTAAATATATGTAAGAAGGGAAGATTAAATTTGTCTTATTTTTCTAATTTCCCAAAAGAAAGAATTCACTCTTTTATAGGGGCTTCCTGATTAGTAATCAGGAATATTACTAATCAGAAAAAGGGGTCAAAAAAAAACGAATTATCTGCTACTTTTGATTCTTTTTACAATTAGATCTTATATCACTAAATAAAAAACCATACCGTTCTTCTTCTTTTTACTTTGATCTCGATGAACTACCTCTTTACTAGAAATAAAATAATTGCATTTAATACTCTACTTGATACTTGATTGAATTTTGATTCAAAGGAAA